TTTTTATTTTTTTATGGAACCAATGGATTCTGGTTAAATCTCATTTTAGTTAGGTATTTCGTGCTTGGCTCTAATTAAAAATTGGAAATCTATGGAACGATTAAGGCAGGAGTTATTTATCCTATCACTTTTATTGACTTTATGACAAGAGTCAATTATTTCAATATTACTCAACTCTATGTTAAAGTGTAACAAAATACATATAATATAGAATCGGGAAATGTTTAGCTTATAATGATTTCAATTCGATATTCTAGAATATCGATAACAGTGACAACTGTTCAGTCTATCTGATATATACGAAAACCACTCCCTATTTTTTTTTATTTTGATTTTCGTAATCAGATGAAAAGAATAAAGATTCAAATCTTAACTTACATCATTTTTTTATCCATCTCATGAAAAAAAATTGGATTTCTTTGTTCTTTTCTTTCATCTACTTAATCTATTTTAAATCAATGATGAGTCAATTTAAAAAGAAATACTTATCTTTCAAACCTGATCTTTCAAACCTGATGCTTATTATACAATATACAATTTGATTTGAATAAATACAATTTGATTTGAATAAAATAATTCAATAATTATGTCTAAATACAAAACTTTTTCAAGATCAATTAGAAATATTCTTTTTTGAATGATTTTCTAAGTCGAATTTTTGGTACTCAAAAAAAAAGTAGGAAATTGTTGAATCTATGCTATTGAGTTGCTCGAAGATGCAGATTGAAAAAGTTATTCGTTGATATCTTTCTATTTCTGTCTATTATCTATATATATTATTTATATATTATTTATATATTATATATGTTAAATATGTTAAAGATGCTGTCTTGCTAAGACTTTTTTCAGAAAAATTCTTCCACATAAAATTCTTCCACATATCATATATCATATATAGAAAAGTCTAGATTACTGTGTCTATGTACAACTAAACCAATGACTATTCATGATTCTTTAATTGAATCAATTCCATACGGGTCCCAAATGAGAGGAATGTTATGGTAAAACTTCGTTTGAAACGATGTGGTAGAAAGCAACGTGCGACTTGAAGGACACGATCCATTGTGGATTTTTACATCCACCATTTTCCATTTATCTAGGAATGAGGGTGCTCTTGACTCGACATTGTTTGTTCTGTTACACTCGAACCTTTAATTTTTTGTTGGGTTGTAAATAGTCCACAATGGAGCTCGAGTAAAAAGGATTAATTCATTTCTTGGGGGCAAGGATCTAGGGTTAAGACCGATCAAATGGAACAACTTCGTAAACGTATCTTCCATATATAGAAATAAAAAGGATCCAATTAAAAAGAAAAACTTGTTGTAATTGATCAAACTTTTTCGATGGAAAGTGTATCACGCGAGAATTAACTGTACATAGGATTCTTTGAGAGAAAGAAATCAAAAAAGGGTACGTTGCTGCCATTTTGAAAGGATTAAGAAGCACCGAAGTAATGTCTAAACCCAATGATTAAAATCAAAAGAAAGGATCTAAGAACAAGGAAAGACCATTTAAATAGTCTCGATAGTCTCAATAAAATAACTAGATAAGACTAAAGAATCAAAATCGAATTTTTAACGAGGCAAATAAAAGGGGGTAAAGACCACTCAATAAATGACATTAACTGAAGATTTTTCCTTTGAGCTAGTTGAGAGTTAACCAACTTGAGTTATGAGTACGAATGGTTTTTTTTTTGAAGTAAAAAAAAAGAAAAAAAAAACGGAAATCATAGTCTAATTTATTTTATAGGCCCATTTGTCATTGAATTTATTAGAATTGTATATATTTAGAATTGTATATATATAGACAAAACTTTGAATCAAATCATTTTTTCTCGAGCCGTATGAGGAGAAAACTTCCTATACGGTTCTAGGGGGGGTATTGTTCATCTATATCTATCCCAATGAGCCGTCTATCGAATCGTTGCAATTGATGTTCGATCCCGAAGAGAAGGAAAAGATCTTCGAAACGTGGGGTTTTATGATCCCATGAAGAATCAAACTTATTTAAATGTTCCCGTTATTCTGTATTTCCTTGAAAAAGGGGCTCAACCCACAGGAACTGTTCAGAATCTTTTAAAGAAAGCGGAAGTTTTTAATGAACTTCCGTCTAATCAAACTTAATTTAATTAAAGAAAAAATCCAATTAAAGAAATGCCAAGGGGGGGTAGAAACTTATATATAACTTTGTATAATTTTTCTCTATGTGTTTTTTTTTGATTTCCCCCCCCTTTTTTTTTTTATTCGTATTTATTTATGATTCCTTATGGCGAATCCGATGGTCTAGAACGACAAAACCTTACTTTATTGATTTTATCAAATCCGGACATGTACTTCAACCCTGTGGTTTTCATTTCGAATAAGGAATTTGACTAACCAATAAGGAATTCACTTTGTTTATTCCACTTAGATTGATGAAATACATTATGGACTAGAAAATCTTATCTTTATTTTATTTTGTTTTCAATTCTTCCTTATTTATTCTTCTTTCTATTGTAAGA